ACAGAGAGCTCATCGTTGAATATGTAAAAGAGTGGATCTCCGGGGTCCCAAATGAATTGGCCTTTTCGAAAAAAGACTTGTTCTTTGGAAGATCTATCTCGTCCCGGGTACTCCACGGTTTCACTCTGCAAGAACTCCCAATCATTCTCTTGAAGCTCATCCTCTTCATCATATCCATCATCCCCTTCACCATAAAATGCATACTCAAAATATTCATCATTAACTTCATCAGAAATGATCGGCTTGCCCCGAAATGACCTGGCCCAATAGGGAAATTCCAATTCATTGGGCCTTTCGATCCAATCAAATAGAAAGCCCCAAGATTGCCATATTCTAGGAGCCCAAACTATGTGATCGACTGCATCCTCCGCTAACTGTTGCGGGTCGGTGCCTTCTGCCCATTCTTTAAACTCCGATTCATAGAGAAATCTACGATCAAAGATAGAACGAGATCCATTTTCCATCATCTCTAAGGGATTCCTTGGTTCGGGCCGAAGAAGCGAGGATCCCACCAAAGCGCCTTCTACTACTTCTAATAGGCCATCAACTAGATCAGAATCCGTCTCAACGAGTCTATAAGAAGTGATCCAATTTTTTTCATCGGGTCCGGGTAGAGACCAAAGATCTTGAGCGATCGATCCGGCAGAACAACTCAAAAGATAAAGAAGTATCGTTAATTTCTTCATGTTCGTTCCAAGTTCGAAGAACCATTTGTACAAATAAGGATCCCCTTCGTAACATGATTGCTTCTTCATATAGATAGATATAGGATCTATAAGGCAGCAATTATTTATAAGTACATTTTGTGCAACAGCCCTTCCTATCTGATAGAAAAGGATCCCATGATCCGGAACCGGTCTTACATGGGCTCGCAACTCCCAAGTTTGTCTATGAAGAGCGAATCTAATTGTATTAGTGTCTATAATTGATTTCTTCTGTGTAATACTAATCGATAGGGCCTCATTGGTAATTGCTACAAGATCTCGTGCATTGTAACCCATGGCTATGGACCCGAATCCATTAGTATGGAACATTTTCTTTTCCAAGTGAAATCCCCTAGTATATGAAAGGGTGAAAACGTGCTTTCGTTGTTGTGGAATAAGAAGCCTTCGTATCTTAATGCATGTATTTAATTTATTCGGAGCTATTAGAGCGGGATCCACTTTTTGGGGAATATGAGTCGAAGCAATAACAAGAATATCTCTAGTGGACCATCTTTCACAATCCCCGGAGAGATAGTTCAATAATAAACCGAGGGACTCCGACTCATCCACATACAGATCATGAATGTTTGGAATCCATACTATGCAAGGAGACATTGTTCTTGCCAATTCGAATTGCAAGTTGATAGAAGCTAGGTCTATTTCCAACCCGATGATATACCTAAGCATCTCATCATCCACCGTATACTCCTCCCTCAGCTCCGGGTCCGAGTCCAAGTTCGAATAAATAGAGTCGCGATCATCAATACCATCAATATCCACATCTTTAAGCGCACCCATATAGTCCTTAGCAGGATCGCTATCATCATCAATACCATCAATATCCACATCATCAAGCGCACCCATATAGTCCTCAGGATCGAGATCATCAATAGCTCTTTTCAAATCCAGCTTGTTCAGAAATACCGTAATGAAAGGAAGATAGGAGTTTGTCGCTAGGGATTTGACCAAATAGGATCGTCCAGTTCCTATAGGACCTATCACTAAAATACCCCTAGAGGGGGATAGGGCTAGGCGGAACGAAAAAGTTTTTTGTTTTCCATGAGATGGGAAATGAAAACTATTAGCCCCACACGAGGTTTGTGAATAAGTGATTGTCTGATAATGAGCAAGGAATATCCGTCTTTCTGCTAAACAGGATGTATTGAACTCATAATTCATTAGATCCTTTTGATGAATGTCAACTACGTATCGTAAGTAAATTGCTCCCGCTTGTTCAAACATTTGATAACCATAGTCACTCTTTACTAAATGATCAATATGAGTCAGACTCCATAGAATTTTATCAATCCCTTTTTCTGGCCTTAAGGTGGAGAAATGAAACGAGTAAACTCTCTCTTTATCCAAAAACCAATCACAGGTCTCGATCCAGGATTCTATTTCATCATGAGTCTGAAACCTTTGTCCTTTTCTTATCCATGAATAGATCTCTTTACTTGTATGACTTAGATGTCTCGTATTTCTCGAAAAAGGGATTCGATTGATGGGATTTGGTATGATACTTATGAGATCGATGAGATTGAAAAATATCTTCTGTATAAATTTGACCCCATAAGCGGGACCACCACCAAATAGCGCAAAACCCAGTATTTCTGCTAGAAACTCTTCTAATTGTTCCCGAGCAACTAGAAAGAGATTCTTTAACCAGAAAGAATTCGGTTCAGGTTTAGGATACCCATCCACAAGTTTGTACACCCCAATCGTGTATGATGGAATCGTCAAAGATTTTATCCTCTCGAACTCTGTCTGTAACTCACTAGAGTCTAGGGAAACAGAGAAAAGAAGTACCTGAACGAGACATCCAGCAAGAAGAAGAAGTAAAAGGCTTGAATAGAGGAACTCCCGAACATTTGGCGAGCTCAGATGTGTCGATATCAACGGTGACTCATTATTTCGATGAATCATTTCTTCGACCCGAAGAAGCCTACGGCAACACTTCCATGAAATATCACTTGAAATCTCACTTATCGGTGCCCACAATCCCCACAATTTTAGCTTAAGAGCTCGCCATTTTAGCTTAAGAATTCGCCATCCTGATCTGTGCATAATATAATGAAAATTGGATACAAATTTGTGACTGCTACTTAGCATCGGCAATAGGTCTGAAAAAGCATCTAAAAATATCCAATTTAGATATTTGTACCCTGTCGAAGTAAAGAACCATGGCATATATGTTTGGAATAGATTCCATTTTGAGAGAGTTGAAAAAGCACTATCTCGTTGAAAGGTTCTACCCATCTGCCCTTTCTCAACGCCTTTCTTTAGCCAATTTCGCCAAAGACGCAATTTTTTACTCGTTTCGGATGGTAAAGATTTCTCAGAACGTGGAGTGTGAATCAAACCCATGTTTGAATTGAAATTCAGATACTGATGCAAGTTCTTCCTTTCTGAATCAGATAGATTCAGATCTGAAAGAGGTTGACAATAAGTTCTTTCCAAATTGACTATTTCTTCCTCTGTTAGAGGTGTTCCAGAAATGTCTGCGATCGAGTAAATAGTTCTACGAACGAATAGATCGGATCGAATTGGAAAATGGAAAGATTTGTACAAGTTATACCTTTCGTTACCCCTTTGTGGAAAATCGTTAGGTATGAATATGTTAGATACCTGTGACTCGATTGGTGAAATAGTATCTCTCTCCAAAAAAGCATGTTTTTTTTTACCGACGCACAAAGAAAATTTTTTGTTGCGAATGAACAAGATATTGAGGAATTGTCTATACGTAAAATCATAATTCTTGATACGGGCCTTTTCCATATAAAAAGAGAATCTTTTGTTACAGTTACAATAGAAGAAGAAGTGATGTGGATTATTCAAGAATCGAAGTCGATTTGCTTTATAAAAAGAAGATATCAATGAACTTCTATGAAATGCTTTTACGGGATTCAGCCAATTGTCTTGATCGCAGGATATCATTGAGAAATAGGAATCCGTGTTATCAAAGGATTTCCTGTGATTCTTTCTAGTATGGGAGTCAATCATCCACTTCCACTTTGGTATCTTATTGAACAAAAAGTGTGATATTGTTCCTCCATTGATCAAGAATTTCGATTTTTGGGAAGTATCATCCGCTTTCCATTTTTTCAAATGAACGATTGGAAGACCTAGTGATTTTAACAACGGGTTGCAGAGTTGATCATTCGGACCTTTCAATTCATAAATGTGGATCTCAGACCTATGAATGGGCATATTCCCTAAACTCACAAAGAAAAAAGGAAGTGAGTTAGACAAAAAGAGAATCAGCTTTGACAATGACTTAGAAAAATTTTTTTTGTTGATAACCTTAGACCAATCAATCCAATATTGATTAATACGTAATCGATCGAAGACTACTTGAACTTGAAAACGTCTTTTCTGCTCAGAAACGAAATGTTCATGGAAATTTTTGCTCCCGTTGAACCCTTTGTATCTATATGCATCAGGATCCCGATTCATGGATCTCTCGCTTCGAGAAATCAAAATAAGAGAATCGAACCGTTTCTTCTGATTCTTTTTCAAATTCGATAAATGTTGGTTGATCGTATATTTCATTCTAGTTCTATGATTCAGAGTATCGTTTCCTATTTGATCCCTTTGAATTCCATATTCGAAGTTGCGATCGGATCTATTTATTAAAAAGAATCGATTCAATACATTTCTTATGTACCCATAAGTGCTATATTGGATTTGAATCAGATTTCGGATCAATCTATATTGATTGACTGCCTCCATTATGTTGTTGCTAGCAAATACCGCTATTTTTTCTTTTGTATCTTTCAAAAAATTCCCGCAGGAGATCCGAAGCCATTTTTTTCTGATCCTTCGATAAAAGGATTCATTCTCTTCATAAAAAATAGGAGGTAGAACCAATAAAGATTTCTTTTTCGATTCATCCCTGGAGTTGAATACCTCAGTCAAGAATTGTTTTTGATCCAATCCGTAGGAATCAATAGAAAAGGCAAATCCCTTATGATACACCAGATCCGGCTCGGTTATTGATAGAGTGAATAGATCTGCCATTTCTTGAAATCTCTCTTCGGATTCAAAATCGTGGTGTAACGTGTATCCCCCCCTGTTCCGGTCATGGAATAGATGAAATAAATCAAAAAATGGATTTTTGTTCAAGAACGAAATCTTATCGGAACTGCCCATATTCGGTTCATCCTTCGGAACCATATCACATCCCCGATCTGATGAAATAGGATGAATTGAGACGGTCTTTTGTAAATACGTAATTATCTTGAATATATTAACCATTTCTTTATTTTCCGATCGCTTGCAGGGGACAAAAGAAACATC